ATATATATATATATAGCTACATATCTAATCTTTTTTCATTATTAATAGAAAGGATATTTGGTTTGGTGAAAAATGTGTGTATAGAATTATCAGGTGATCTAAATTTATTGATTTAATAAAAGTGTAAATAAAAAGGGGGGGGGGAAGGGGCCTTTTTTTACGGAAATTGTTGTTATAAATCAATGATAAGGGAGATATGTATATATATATATATAATAATATCTTATAAAATGATTTTAAATTTCATGTTAATTCTTAGTTTCTTTTATAATTAAGTGTTTAATTTATGTTCTTTTATATAATTCTTACTTATTTTATAAAAGAGGGTAATGTATATAATAGTTTCAAATGTAGTCTCTTAATTTAATTATGTTGGACCTCAGTTAATGTAGGTTAAATAACTTTGGCTAGATAAATGTTTAGAATGTATTATATACACGGCGCAATAGAGTTAGAGAGTATAAAAATGGGAGTCTTCGAGATATGGCTAATAGACTATATATAGACTTAATGATGTTTATTATATATATACTTTTCTAGTGTAAAAGGTTGGGTAAGTGTAAAATGTTCTCATAGTGTAGGGATAGCACATGAGATTTTCAATTTCATAGGGCATTGTTGAATAAAGTTAGTGCTGAGAATAATTATTTTATTAGTATAAATAGTATGCTTGTTTTCCAAACAAGTGGTTTAAGATTCTTAAATAAAATATAAGTGGTTGATGAAGATTTTAAGTTAATTAAACTGAGGGCTTTCAAGGTCCTTAATAAATATTTATTGTTTAAGTCTTGTATGGGGTGGTCGATAAAAGTCGGTAGATTGTAAATCTATGAATGAGTTATATTACTCTCTCATAAGGTTAATAAAGTAAGCTAATTTAAGCTGTTGGGTTCATACCCCGAAAATAAATAATTTGATGTATTTCTTTATTATATAGGTTATTGTGTGTTTATGGTGGTTTGCAGATTAGTAAATTATTAGATAAAACAATACTGTGTAGGGTCATCATTATGTGATGAAATTGTTGTTGAAAAAGTTGTTTTTTGATATAAGTTGTTTACTAAATTGTGTTGAGGATTATAAATAGATTAAATTGTTTTTTTAGGTAGTATAAGTAGTATAGAAGTATTGTGTTGTATTAGAGTACTGTAAAGGAATGAATTCGTTTAGGTAATTTAAGGATAGTAGAGTTTAATTCTCGTACCTTTTGTATAATGGATTGATGATTTTTAGTGTTATATTATATATTCTCGAAGTGAAAGGATTTACTCAATAAGTATATGTTAACGTTGTATAGTTATATATTGATTTTTGAGTGGTAATGATATGTTTATCGATTTTCATGATAGCTAGTTTATTGATGTGTATATTTAAGTATTATAGCGTTGATATAATGAAAATTATTTAATGTTAGTTTATAGTATGGGGGATAAGCTTCATGTAATGGCATAGAGATTGTTAATATTTATAAATTATTTAAGTAGAATTAATAATGTTTTTCTTTGAAAGTAGTTTAAATTGTGAAGAATATTATGTTAGTCTCATGTTATATAGTCAATAAATGTTTATAAATTTAGTGGTAGATAAATATAATGTTAGTATGAGTATTAGTTAGAATTTTTATAGTTAATATGTTTAAAAATATTATAATTGTGAATGGTTTATATAAAGAATAAGTTAAGTAAGGTGAAGGAATTCGGCAAATATTAATCTCGCCTGTTTATCAAAAACATGTCTCTTTGTGAAATATAGATAAAGAGTCGGGCCTGCTCGGTGAATAAGTTTTTAACAGCTGCGGTATTTTAACTGTACTAAGGTAGCATAATAATTTGCCTTATAATTTGAGGCTAGAATGAATGGTTTGACGAAGGTTAATCTGTCTCCATCTTATTTTTTAGAATTTAATTTTTAAAGTGAAAAAGCTTAAATTTTTTAAAGGGACGAGAAGACCCTAATGAGCTTGTAATTTTATTATTGTTATTTAAAATATTTAGATAGCAATATATAAATTTTAATTGGGGTGATTAAGGAATAAGTTGAATATAGTAACTTCCTTAAATTGAATATTTATAGATAAAGTAACCAATATAATATTGCTTATAATATAGTTACCATAGGGATAACAGCGTAATTCGTTTAGAGAGTTCTTATTGAAAAACGAGATTGCGACCTCGATGTTGGATTAAAGTAACCTTAAGGTGCAGAAGCTTTAGTAAGGTAAATCTGTTCGATTTTTAATACTTTACATGATCTGAGTTCAGACCGGCGTGAGCCAGGTTGGTTTCTATCTTTTAAAATGAGTGTTGCTTCTTTTAGTACGAGAGGACCAAGGAAGGCTAAAATTTATTATTACAATACAGAGTTGGCAGAAATATGTGAATAATTTAGGTTTATTTTATGAGATTTATAAATCTCACTTTGTATATTAATTAAGATGGCAGATCAGTGCATAGGATTTAAGATCCTGGTAGGGAATATAGGTTAATATTCTTCTTAATAATGTTGGTTGAACTTTTATCTAGAATTGTTGCTTTTGTTTGCGCGCTTTTGGCTGTTGCTTTTTTTACTTTGTTGGAGCGTAAAGGTTTGGGTTATTTTCAGTTGCGTAAAGGGCCAAATAAAGTAGGGCTAATAGGTCTACCTCAACCCTTGGCTGACGCGGTTAAGTTGTTTAGGAAAGAGTTGATTAAACCTACGTTGGTGAATGTTTTCCCTTTCTTGATTTGTCCTTTTATAAGACTTTTCTTGGGGTTAGTTTTATGAATTTTGTATAATAATTATTTTGTCTGTAGCATGGGAGGTTTAAGTATGTTGTTGTTTCTTTGTGTATCTAGTTTAGGGGTGTATAGAGTAATAGGAGCAGGTTGATTTTCTAATTCTAAATATGCGTTGTTGGGGTCTGTGCGGGCTGTTGCTCAGAGTATTTCTTATGAGGTGAGAATGTCTTTGATTTTGCTTAGGTGTTTGTTATTGGCAGGTAGAATAAGATTAAGGTTAATTATAAAGTATCAGGCGTGAGTGTGGATTGTTTTTGTTAATTTTTTTATAATAATTATATGGTTTGTGTCGTGTGTAGCTGAGACTCATCGGGCTCCGTTTGATTTTGCTGAGGGGGAATCTGAACTTGTGTCTGGATTTAATGTTGAGTATGGTGGGGTAGGATTTGCGGTTTTGTTTATGGCTGAATATAGAAATATTTTGTTTATAAGAGTTTTAGTAGTTAGTTTGTTTTTTGGTGGTGTAATCTTTATTAGTGTGTATGGGATAGGTCTATGTTTGTTTGTGAGTTTAGTGGCTTGATTATTCATTTGGGTGCGAGCAAGTTATCCTCGTTATCGTTACGATCTATTAATGTATTTAATTTGAAAAAGATATTTACCTAGGGTGTTAAATATTTTAGTATTCTTAGTCTCGTTCATTTGTTTAATAAATTAGCAAAAGATAATTTAATTAAAATATTAACATTGGAAGTTAGAAATTGAGTTTAGTACTTATCTTTTGATATGAGCTTATTGTTTGTAGTGTCGGTTGGGTTTTCTTTAAGTAGAATTTGTATAATGGTAATTCAGCCTTTAAGTCTTGGTTTCATACTTATAGTAATTACGTTGTGTGTTAGGGGTTTAATAGGAATAATTACTTTTTCTTGATATGGTTATTTGCTCTTTTTGGTCTATATTGGTGGATTGTTGGTCATATTTATATATGTAATTAGTTTAATTCCAAATTTGATTTTTTTGTCTAGTAAGGTTTTTATATATTTTTTTATGATTTTGTTTGGTTTTTTGATAATAAATTTTTTTGTTACTAAAGAGTTGGTGAGGGTTGATATAAAAGACATCTCTCTTTTTGACTATAGGTCTATAAGCCTTTCGGGGGGTAGAGCTATTATAATATATGACAATTTCTTGTGTTATTTATTATTAGGGGTTATCCTTTTATTTGTACTGATTAGGGTAGTTAAAATTTGTTATTACTGTGAGGGTCCCCTTCGGGTTTTTAAATTTAAATAGTTATGCTTAGATCATTACGTAAAAATCATCCTGTTTTAAAAATTGTAAACGGTGCTCTTGTAGATTTGCCTGCTCCTGTAAACTTATCTGCTTGGTGAAATTTTGGTTCTTTATTAGGTTTATGTTTAGTTGTTCAGGTTGCTAGGGGATTGTTTTTAGCAATACATTATACTTCGTGTGTAGAAATAGCGTTCGATTCTGTTATCCATATTATACGTGATGTTAATTATGGGTGGGTGTTACGTTATGTACATGCTAATGGTGCTTCTTTCTTTTTTATCTGTTTATATTTCCATGTAGCTCGTGGAATTTATTACGGGTCATATACTATAGTGGAGACTTGAAATATTGGGGTGGTGTTATTATTTTTAGTAATAGGCACTGCTTTTGTAGGTTATGTGTTGCCTTGAGGTCAAATGTCTTTTTGAGGTGCTACTGTTATTACTAATTTGGTTTCAGCTATTCCTTATGTGGGTGAAATAATTGTTTATTGAATTTGAGGTGGATTTTCTGTAGATAATGCGACTCTTAGACGTTTTTTTTGTTTTCATTTTTTATTGCCTTTTGTATTGATGGCTATAGTGGGTATACACTTATTGTTCCTACATCAGAGGGGTAGAAATAATCCTTTAGGTATTAATAGTGATGTGGATAAGATTCCTTTTCATCAGTATTATAGATATAAAGATTTATTTGGTTTCTTCGTTATATTACTATTATTAATTGAAATTAGTATATTGTTTCCTAATGCTTTAGGGGATTCCGAAAATTTTATTCCTGCTAATCCTTTAGTAACCCCTTTACATATTAAACCTGAGTGGTACTTTTTATTCGCTTATGCCATTTTGCGTTCTATTCCTAGTAAGTTGGGAGGGGTGATTAGATTGGTAATGTCTATTTGTGTGTTGTTTTTTCTTCCTTTACTTCATGTTGGTGGGTGTCGAGGTTCGGTATATAATATTTTTATGCAACTTAACTTTTGATTAATAGTAGGTTGTTTCTTTTTATTAACTTGAATTGGAGGGTGTCCAGTAGAATATCCTTATGAAGGTATCGGTCGTGTGTTAAGTGTACTTTGATTTGGTGTATTTTTAATTCGTCCATTTATTGATTTGCTTTGGCTCTATGTTTTAGATTATTAGGTTTTTACTGGGTTATAAAAGTTTTGAAAACTTTTTAGAAGTGTTCGATTCACTTAAAAACTTAAGTTATAAAGATTAATTATCTAATTTTGATTTACAAGACCAAGGTTTTATTTAAACTATTATAACTAAAGGTATGATCATGAGAGGAGAATTATTATTAGGCAGTTTTATTTATATTAGAGGTTTTTTTGTTTTGTTGTTTCAGTGGAAACATATTTTAAACATTTTATTAAGATTTGAAATTCTTATGTTATGTATTGTTTTTTCTTTTTTATTAACTTGGGGTTTATTTAGGAGTGATAATAGTTTGATAATGGTTATTGTACTTTTTGGGGTGTGTGAGGCAAGGTTGGGTTTATCTTTATTAGTAAGGTTAATTCGTGTTCATGGTAATGATTACGTTAGTTCTTTAAGTTTACATAAATTATAGGTTTATTGGTAAGTATGGTTAGTGTTATTTTATTAGGTGGTTCTATGATATGGGAAGTTCGTTTATGATATTTAATGGTTATGAGTTTTTTATGTTTGAAGTATTTAAATGTTGATTGTTGAGGTATATTATTTATAAATTACTTGTATTGTGATGGAATGAGGGGAATGTTGGTGGTTTTGAGTCTTTGAATCAGTGGTTTAATACTATTAGCTAGAAATTATTCTGTAAAGTTTATAAATAATAAGAGGGATATTTTCTCTGTAGTGGTATTAATTTTATGTTTGGTGGTAATTTTATATTTTTTATGTATTCATCTTATATATTTTTATATTTTTTTTGAAATCTCATTAATTCCTACTTTAATATTGATTATTGGTTGAGGTTATCAGCCAGAACGTTTGCAAGCAGGGATATATATAATATTATATACTATTACAGCTTCTTTACCTTTATTGTTAAGATTAGTGGTTTTAAGAGGTATGTATAGATCTTTTAATATATTATTAATTTATTATTTAAATTGTTTAGGTCTTTTGTATAATGTTAATACTTTGTGGTTTTTAGGTGTAATAGGGGCTTTTCTTGTTAAATTACCTATATTTTCCGTTCATTTATGATTACCTAAAGCTCATGTGGAGGCACCTATTGCAGGGTCTATAATTTTGGCTGGTGTGTTGCTTAAGTTAGGGGGTTATGGTATTATGCGTTTGTTAAGGGTATTTTTTTTGAACGAAATACTGTTTAGTAAAGTTCTTATTATTATTTGCTTGTGAGGCGGGGTTGTTACTGCTATTATTTGTGTAGGCCAAAGAGATATTAAGTCTTTAATTGCTTATTCCTCTGTTGGGCATATAGGTGTAATATTAGCTGGTAGTTTAAGGAAGTTTATGTGAGGGTGAGAAGGGGCAATGTTGATAATAATTTGTCATGGTTTTTGCTCATCTGGTTTATTTTGTTTAGCTAATTTAATATATGAAAAGCTTAAGAGTCGTAGGCTATTCTTGTGCGGGGGTATAATTAATGTAAATTCTATTATGTGTTTATGGTGGTTTTTATTTTGTATTGCTAATATAGGTGCTCCACCTTTTATTAATTTGGTGAGAGAGGTAATATTATTTTGTTGTATATATTTATATAGGAGGTGATTTATTTCTATTATTTTATTAATAGTGTTTTTAGGGGGCTTATACAATCTGGTGATATTCGTGAGAACTCAACATGGGGGTGTAATAAGTTTTGTAAATAGAAGATTCGTAAATGTATGTAGAGAACATTTATTGTTAGTATTACATTTTTATCCTATGCTGTTTTTTATTCTTAATTTAGGTTATTTAAATAAAATTATCTTGTTCTAGTAAAGTTAGTTTAATATTAAAATAGTAGGTTGTGGGCTTGCAGATAAAGATTTTATTTACTTTACTATGTTTCAGGTAATTAGTGTTGAGTTATGTTTTAGAATTATATTGTTTAGTTGATTTACGTTTATGTGTTTAATACTAATCTATTTATGTATAAATAATATTTCTTTATTGTTTAGGTGAGAGATTATAAATTGTATAAGGAGAAGAGTGGATTTTGACTTGGTTGTGGATTGAATGAGATGTAGATTTAGGGGTCTTGTTTGTTTTATTGCTGGGTGTGTAATGGTATTTACTATTTCTTATATAAGAGGGGATAGCAGTTTGTTTCGGTTTAGTCTGACAGTTATGTTGTTTGTGTTGTCTATAAATTTTTTGATTTTTATCCCTAGTTTAATTTCTTTGTTATTAGGTTGAGATGGGTTAGGTCTTGTGTCATTTTGTTTAGTAATTTATTATCAGAATAGAAAATCTTTAGCTGCAGGTATACTAACAGTATTAATAAATCGGGTAGGGGATTGTTTCATTTTAAGGGCTGTTTCTATGTTGGTGGTTGTGGGTCATTGAAATATTTTATGTTTGTGGGATTTTGAGGGTTTTATACTTGTAAATTTATTTATTATAATTGCTGGTATGACTAAAAGAGCTCAAATTCCTTTTAGAAGTTGGCTTCCTGCTGCTATGGCAGCTCCAACTCCAGTATCAGCTTTGGTACATTCGTCAACTTTAGTGACCGCAGGTGTTTTTTTGTTTATTCGTTTTTTCAATTATTTAAGAAGTTATTCTTGATTTAGGGTTTTTATAGTATATATTTCCATTTTGACTACTATTATATCGGGTGTGTGTGCATTATATGAATATGATATAAAAAAGATTATTGCTTTATCTACTCTTAGTCAATTAGGAGTAATAATAATGTCTTTGGGGCTGGGGTTACCGATATTGGCTTTATTTCATTTATATACTCATGCTATATTTAAGGCTTTATTATTCATATGTGGTGGTAACATTATTCATTGTTTTAGGGGAAAACAGGATATGCGTCAGATTAATAATGTATCTAAGCTTTTGCCTGTTACAAGCACTTTTTTGAATATTTCAAACATGGCGTTATGTGGTATACCTTTTCTTGCTGGTTTTTACTCAAAAGATCTAATTATTGAAGGTTTAATTATTGGAAATATTAATATGGTTACTATAGTTCTAGGTCTTTTTGGGGTTTGTTTAACTGTATTATATTCTATACGATTTTCTTTTTATATTATTTGGGGTAATGAGAGTTCTGATGTTTACACTAATGTGAGGGATAATGATATAAAAATAATTTTTCCTATAAGGATGTTGGTGATTGGGGCTTTGTGAGGAGGTTTTGTATTTCAGAGGTTATTTTGTTTATTTAGGGTGGAGTTTTTCCTGCCAAAAATTATAAAACTGATGGTTCCTTGTTTAATTATTTTAAGTTTATTATTTTCTTTTGGTTTTTGGGATAAGGGGGTAGTCAAAGGTAATTTTGGTCTTTTAAATTATATTAATAGTAGTATGTGATTTTTATCGAGGTTTATTTGTTATCCTAGAATAAACATATTCAAGTCTATAACTAATAGGAGTCTAAAGGTCGTGGATATAGGATGGTTTGAAATTATAGGTGGTCAAGGAATTTTTAATTTTAATAAAATTATGTTCTTTTTATTAGAACATTGATTGATGTTGATATTTAATTGTTATATAATCATTTTTTTAATATTAATTTTTGTAGTTTAAATAATTCTTAAAAATTGTTAATATCTATTGATGATCATCTGTGTATAATGTAATTAATAATGAGAAAATATATCCTTGAATAATACCAATACCAATTTCGAAGATAAAGTAACCGATTTGTACTAATATAACTAGTATTGAAACTACATAGTCTGTTGATAGTAATGAGATTGTTAGGTAGTCACCAATTAAGGTTAAAATAATATGGCCTGCACTAATATTGGCTGCTAATCGAATGGATAAAGTGATTGGTCGTACTAAAATTCTTAAGGTTTCAATAATAGGCAGAAAGGGAATAAGAAAGGTTGGTGTTCCTAAAGGAAGTATGAATGCTACACTAGAATAAGGGTTGTTAGAGTAGGAAGAGATAATTAAAGAGAGTCATAAAGGCAGAGCGAGTGTAAAAGTTATGGCTAGGTGACTTGTGGTACTAAAGACATAAGGCATTAATCCTAATATATTAAAATTGATAATAGTGATGAATAAGGAGGAGACTATTAATCTAAAACCACCTAAATTTATACTAAAAGATCGAGTTGTTTGGATATTAATTGCTTGTTTTGGTATATTTATAATGTTAGTTAAGTTGGAAGGGTTAATTCAATAGGAAGAGTTGATAAAGAATAATGATCACAGAGATAGAGTTCATGTTATAAAATGAGCTGAGAATATTGTTGAATTATGGTCATCGAAGGAAGAAAAGATGTCTACTATCATGTTATCATTTATATTTAATTTTTATAGTGGATTTTGGGGTCTTACTGATTGTGTAAATATTACTAGTGTTTCATCATATAATGGATGTGTTAATAATTATAATAGATCAAAATATAATAAATAAGAATAATCAATTAATAGGGGATAGTTGTGGCATGCGATAAGTACTATAAATTATAGTAATTTAAAATTGACAATTTTATGTTATGTTTTAACTAACTTTTCATTGTTCATTTATTAAATTTAATCATTTAATAAAGTAATCTATATTAACAATTTCTAATGTGATAGGTATAAATGAGTGGTTTGCCCCGCAGATTTCGGAACATTGTCCGTAATAAAGTCCTGGTCGTCTAGGGTAGAGTATTAATTGGTTTAGTCGTCCTGGAATGGCGTCTACTTTAACTCCTAGTGAGGGTACTGTTCATGAATGAATTACATCCGCCGAAGAAACAATAATTCGTGTATTAGTTTTCATTGGTAAGATTAAGTGATGGTCGGTTTCTAGTAATCGAAAGTTACCTAATTCTAGGTCATTTGTAGGAACTATATAGGAGTCAAATTCGATATCTAAAAAATCGGAATATTCATAGCTCCAATACCACTGGTGACCTATAGTTTTAATAGTAATTAGTGGGTCATTTGTTTCATCTAATAAGTAGAGTAGTCGTAATGAAGGAAGGGCTAGAAATAAGAGGATTAGGGCTGGGGCAATGGTTCATATAGTTTCAATCTTTTGTCTTTCTGTAATATTTAGACATGAAAATTTATTGGTTATAAGAATTAAAGATATATATATTACTATAGTGAGAACTATAATAATGGCAAATATGGCGTGATCATGGAAGAAAATAATTTGTTCTATTAAAGGGGAACAAGCATCTTGAAATCCTAATTGTCCTCAGTAGGTCATATTAAATGTAAAGAGCTCCTGTTTCGGGAAGACTGTGGAAGTCAACTGGAAGGCGGTTATCTCATTCTAAAGATGTGGTTAAGTGGTTAGATCAAATTACAGTTCGTTGTGAAATTAATCTCTCTCAAACAATAAAAATAAAGAATAATACACTGGTGAGTGAGACTATAGATCCTATGGAGGAAACCATGTTTCATTTAGTGTAGCAATCTGGGTAGTCGGAATATCGTCGGGGTATACCGGCTAAACCTAAGAAGTGTTGAGGAAAGAAAGTTACGTTGACACCGAGAAATATTGTTATGAAATGGGCCTTTGTTCATTGTTGGTTTAAACTTAATCCTGTAATTAGAGGGTATCAGTGATTAAATCCAGCAAATAGGGCGAATACAGCTCCTATAGATAGCACATAGTGGAAGTGTGCTACAACATAATAAGTGTCGTGTAGCATAATGTCTAGGGATGAGTTAGAAAGGATAATACCAGTAAGACCTCCTACAGTAAATAGGAAGATAAAGCCTAATGCTCAGAGTATTGGGGTATTGTATTTAATAGGAGACCCGTAGATAGTTGCTAACCAACTAAATACTTTAATTCCCGTTGGGATTGCAATAATCATTGTTGCTGATGTAAAGTAAGCTCGAGTATCTACATCCATACCTACTGTAAATATATGATGGGCTCATACAATAAATCCGAGTAGACCAATAGATAATATTGCGTAAATTATACCCAAGGCTCCAAAAATTTCTTTTTTGAAAGAGTGGTGAGAAACAATATGTGAAATAATACCAAAGGCTGGTAGAATTAAAATATATACTTCGGGATGACCAAAGAATCAAAATAGGTGTTGATATAAAATAGGATCTCCTCCCCCCCTTGGGTCAAAAAAGGTTGTATTAAAATTTCGGTCAGTTAAGAGTATAGTAATAGCTCCTGCTAAAACAGGTAATGATAGTAGTAAAAGGATGGCAGTAATAAAGACAGATCATGCAAACAAGGGTAGTCGTTCTATTTGGAGACCTTCTCATCGTATATTTAAAATAGTGGTAATAAAGTTAATTGCTCCCAAAATAGAGGAAACACCAGCCAGATGTAAGGAGAAAATAGCTAAATCAACTGAAGGGCCTGCATGGGATAAGTTACTAGATAAAGGAGGGTAGACAGTTCAGCCTGTTCCTGCTCCTCTTTCTACAGCGGAAGAAGCTAGTAGAAGGGTTAGAGAAGGAGGAAGAAGCCAAAATCTCATGTTGTTTATACGTGGAAAAGCTATATCTGGGGCTCCTAATATTAAGGGAACTAGTCAGTTACCAAATCCTCCAATTATAATAGGTATAACTAAGAAGAAAATTATAATGAAACCGTGTGCAGTGACCACCACGTTATATAGTTGATCATCATTTAGTAGCGATCCGGGTTGACCTAGTTCGGTACGGATTATTAGTCTTAGAGAAGTTCCTAATAGTCCTGCTCAAATACCGAAAATAAAATAGAGAGTACCAATGTCTTTATGGTTTGTAGAAAATAGTCATCGCATATTTAATAAATATAATAACAATGGGGTATACAATAAATCTACCTAGAAGATTAAATGAAATAATGGGGTTATATATTTTGTTAGCTGTATTAGAGTGAAGATTTTTGTAAGATTTAATTATTAATATTAGTGATATATTTAAATAGAAGTATAATCTAATGAGGGTACCTACAAATATAAATATTGCTAGTATTATTAGTTTTATTTCAATTAAAGAGATTAGAATAATAAGTTTTGATATAAATCCTAGAAGAGGTGGAAGTCCCCCTAGGGATAGAATAAGCGAAATTGGGATTATATTATTTATTTTTGTTTGTTGAGTTAGTATAAATAAATGGTTTCCTAAGGTCATTCTTAATATATTTATTAATGGTATTGAAATTATAATGTAGTTAAAGAAATATATTATGGTGAGGGAGCTGTTAATGGTAATTATAGATAATATTCATCCTAGGTGGGAGATAGAAGAGTATGTTATGATCAGTTGGATATTGGTTTGGTTAAGTGCTATAACCCTTCCTACGATAGTAGAAGCTATTGAAATTAGTATAACAACTATAAGGTTTGAGTTGACGAGTCTTAATATAAGAAGAGGGGCTAGCTTTTGTCAAGTGAGTATTATGAATAGAATTCTTCAGGATATTTGTTTTGCAATACTTGGCATTCAAAAGTGTAATGGAGCCCCTCCTAATTTTAAGACTAAAGATAAGATAATTATGAGTCTAAATGTACTATCAGTAAATATTGAATATCAGGAAAGGGTATTATTATACATAAGTACAGAGGAGATGATAAGGATGCTGGATCTTATTCTTTGGATAATAAAGTATTTTATAGAAGCTTCAGCTTCTAGGGTTTTACCTTTAATATTTATTAGTGGCAAGAATCCCATTAAGTTAATCTCTAAACCTATTCATATAGTTAGTCAGTGTGATGATGAAAGTGAAAATAGCGTCCCTATAATCATGATTAAAATAAATAAGAAGTTGGAAGGAAAAAATTTGTTATTCATAAAGGTAGAACCCTTTCGAGTTGCTCAAAATAAAGTTAGCAGCTTTATTTTATTCCTAATTACCTTTAAATTGTATATTTATATTATTATTATGTGAGTTTGGGTTGGTAAGCAAGGATGTAATTAACATCTAAGGTATGAGCCGAAATCATATATGATATATCATTTCTTGCTTATTAAGGATTATTATGTAATCATTATCTAGATTAAAAGTCTAGTGCTTATAAATTCGGCCACTTAATAATTGTGCCTATGATCCCCATCAGTAAATACATGTGTAGAGGATTAGTCATACGACGTCTACAAAGTGTCAATATCAGGCTGCAGCTTCAAATCCAAAATGGTGGTTTGTGGAGAAGTGGTGATATAAAATCCGAACAAGACAGGTAAATAGAAATAGCGAACCAATTATGACATGTAGTCCGTGGAACCCTGTAGCTACAAAGAATGTAGCTCCATAAACGCTGTCAGAAATAGAGAATGAGGTTTCTAAATATTCTTGTGCTTGTAGGACTGTAAAGTATACTCCTAAAATAATAGTAAGGGTTATAGATTGAGTAGCTTCTTTGTGGTCACCTCCTATTAGGGCATGGTGGGCTCAAGTTACTGTAACCCCGGAGGCTAGAAGAATAGCAGTGTTAAGTAAAGGAACTTGAAAGGGGTTTAGGGGATGGATATAGATAGGAGGTCAACAGGCACCTACTTCTGTGTTCGGTGCTAATCTTCTATGAAAGTATGCTCAGAAAAAAGCAAAAAAAAAGCAAACTTCTGACGTAATAAATAGAATTATACCTATACGTATTCCCATGGAAACTTTTATAGTGTGATAACCTTGAAATGTACTTTCTCGTACGATGTCTCGCCATCACTGGAATATAGTTATTAAGATTAAAAATAAGCCGAAGCATATTGTAATAATACCGTGGTTATGAAATCATGCAGTTAATCCGAGGGTTAAGAATATGGCGCCTAAGGATCCTGTGAGAGGTCAAGGACTAAATTCTACAAGGTGAAAAGGATTTCGAGTCATATATATATATATAGCTACATATCTAATCTTTTTTCATTATTAATAGAAAGGATATTTGGTTTGGTGAAAAATGTGTGTATAGAATTATCAGGTGATCTAAATTTATTGATTTAATAAAAGTGTAAATAAAAAAGGGGGGGGGAAGGGGCCTTTTTTTACGGAAATTGTTGTTATAAATCAATGATAAGGGAGATATGTATATATATATATATAATAATATCTTATAAAATGATTTTAAATTTCGTGTTAATTCTTAGTTTCTTTTATAATTAAGTGTTTAATTTATGTTCTTTTATATAATTCTTACCTATTTTATAAAAGAGGGTAATGTATATAATAGTTTCAAATGTAGTCTCTTAATTTAATTATGTTGGACCTCAGTTAATGTAGGTTAAATAACTTTGGCTAGATAAATGTTTAGAATGTATTATATACACGGCGCAATAGAGTTAGAGAGTATAAAAATGGGAGTCTTCGAGATATGGCTAATAGACTATATATAGATTTAATGATGTTTATTATATATATACTTTTCTAGTGTAAAAGGTTGGGTAAGTGTAAAATGTTTTACATTGTGGTGTAGAGGCACGTAAATTTTTGGATTTTAAGGAAAAGGTTCATTACCTTTCGTTGTAGGTGGTCTTGTAGTTTTATTTAAAATATTAAGTTGCAAACTTTAAGAAACATGTGGTATTGTCGGGACTTTAAATAAGTTGATTAATATAAATTGTGGGTTGTAGTACCTGAGGGGTTATTTGTTACCTTATTTAATTATAATTTGGCTTTGGTTATAATATAAGCTATATACTAAATTTATATATGCTAGATTTGTTGGATAATCGTTTTGTTTGTGTACATTGTTATTTATATAGATTTAATATTTTTTAAGTAACGATTTATGTTGTTAATATTTTATTAGGATGATGAGAGTAAACTACGCAGTATTTATATTTATACAATGGATGAGAGTTTGATATAGTTAGTGTTTTAAAAGGTGGTTAAATTGGTGCCAGCAGCTGCGGTTACACCAATACCTTAGGTTTATATTTATATAGTATAAAATAAAGTAATATTCTAGGCTGATTAGGGCTAATGAGGATAACAAGAGTAGGTAAAATTTAATTGTTGTTATTAATTATATAGTTCTATGAAGAAATTCTTTGAAAATAAGGTTTAAGAAAACTAGGATTAGAGACCCTATTATTCTTTATTTTAAAAATTTTATTACTTAAGTAGTATAAATGTGAACAGTGTATGTATAGTTTTTCGATTGTTTGAAACTTAAAAGGCTTGGCGGTGTTATATATCCTACCAGGGGAGCTTGCTTATTAATTTGATAATCCCCAATTTATACTTACTTTTTTTTGAATTATAACAGTTTGTGTATTGCTGTCGTCAGTTTATTTTGTAAAAATTTAGGAAAAAACTAAATAATTTTATGGTTGTGATGTCAAGTCAAAATGCAGTTTATGAAAAAGGTTTAAAGTGAGCTACAATTTATATTTTTTAATCGGACTAAAAAGTGTAATTTTTTTATGAAGGTGGACTTGGTAGTAATAAGAGTTTTAAATAGTGAGTTCTTATGAATTGGGTTTTATAATGCGTACATATCGCCCGTCGCTCTTGTTGGAAAATAAGATAAGTCGTAACATAGTAGGGGTAGTGGAAGCTGCTCCTGGAGTGATAACAAAACTTAACATAAGTAATGTGTCTCACTTACATTGAGAAAATAATTATATAGTATAATTAGTTTTGAGACTTAAATAGCTTAATTAGAGCATGACGTTGAAGGTGTTAGGGTGGTATTTATTACCTTTGAGTAAATAGCTATATTTAAATGTTTTTATCTATTGATGATCATCTGTGTATAATGTAATTAATAATGAGAAAATATATCCTTGAATAATACCAATACCAATTTCGAAGATAAAGTAACCGATTTGTACTAATATAACTAGTATTGAAACTACATAGTCTGTTGATAGTAATGAGATTGTTAGGTAGTCACCAATTAAGGTTAAAATAATATGGCCTGCACTAATATTGGCTGCTAATCGAATGGATAAAGTGATTGGTCGTACTAAAATTCTTAAGGTTTCAATAATAGGCAGAAAGGGAATAAGAAAGGTTGGTGTTCCTAAAGGAAGTATGAATGCTACACTAGAATAAGGGTTGTTAGAGTAGGAAGAGATAATTAAAGAGAGTCATAAAGGCAGAGCGAGTGTAAAAGTTATGGCTAGGTGACTTGTGGTACTAAAGACATAAGGCATTAATCCTAATATATTAAAATTGATAATAGTGATGAATAAGGAGGAGACTATTAATCTAAAACCACCTAAATTTATACTAAAAGATCGAGTTGTTTGGATATTAATTGCTTGTTTTGGTATATTTATAATGTTAGTTAAGTTGGAAGGGTTAATTCAATAGGAAGAGTTGATAAAGAATAATGATCACAGAGATAGAGTTCATGTTATAAAATGAGCTGAGAATATTGTTGAATTATGGTCATCGAAGGAAGAAAAGATGTCTACTATCATGTTATCATTTATATTTAATTTTTATAGTGGATTTTGGGGTCTTACTGATTGTGTAAATATTACTAGTGTTTCATCATATAATGGATGTGTTAATAATTATAATAGATCAAAATATAATAAATAAGAATAATCAATTAATAGGGGATAGTTGTGGCATGCGATAAGTACTATAAATTATAGTAATTTAAAATTGACAATTTTATGTTATGTTTTAACTAACTTTTCATTGTTCATTTATTAAATTTAATCATTTAATAAAGTAATCTATATTAACAATTTCTAATGTGATAGGTATAAATGAGTGGTTTGCCCCGCAGATTTCGGAACATTGTCCGTAATAAAGTCCTGGTCGTCTAGGGTAGAGTATTAATTGGTTTAGTCGTCCTGGAATGGCGTCTACTTTAACTCCTAGTGAGGGTACTGTTCATGAATGAATTACATCCGCCGAAGAAACAATAATTCGTGTATTAGTTTTCATTGGTAAGATTAAGTGATGGTCGGTTTCTAGTAATCGAAAGTTACCTAATTCTAGGTCATTTGTAGGAACTATATAGGAGTCAAATTCGATATCTAAAAAATCGGAATATTCATAGCTCCAATACCACTGGTGACCTATAGTTTTAATAGTAATTAGTGGGTCATTTGTTTCATCTAATAAGTAGAGTAGTCGTAATGAAGGAAGGGCTAGAAATAAGAGGATTAGGGCTGGGGCAATGGTTCATATAGTTTCAATCTTTTGTCTTTCTGTAATATTTAGACATGAAAATTTATTGGTTATAAGAATTAAAGATATATATATTACTATAGTGAGAACTATAATAATGGCAAATATGGCGTGATCATGGAAGAAAATAATTTGTTCTATTAAAGGGGAACAAGCATCTTGAAATCCTAATTGTCCTCAGTAGGTCATATTAAATGTAAAGAGCTCCTGTTTCGGGAAGACTGTGGAAGTCAACTGGAAGGCGGTTATCTCATTCTAAAGATGTGGTTAAGTGGTTAGATCAAATTACAGTTCGTTGTGAAATTAATCTCTCTCAAACAATAAAAATAAAGAATAATACACTGGTGAGTGAGACTATAGATCCTATGGAGGAAACCATGTTTCATTTAGTGTAGCAATCTGGGTAGTCGGAATATCGTCGGGGTATACCGGCTAAACCTAAGAAGTGTTGAGGAAAGAAAGTTACGTTGACACCGAGAAATATTGTTATGAAATGGGCCTTTGTTCATTGTTGGTTTAAACTTAATCCTGTAATTAGAGGGTATCAGTGATTAAATCCAGCAAATAGGGCGAATACAGCTCCTATAGATAGCACATAGTGGAAGTGTGCTACAACATAATAAGTGTCGTGTAGCATAATGTCTAGGGATGAGTTAGAAAGGATAATACCAGTAAGACCTCCTACAGTAAATAGGAAGATAAAGCCTAATGCTCAGAGTATTGGGGTATTGTATTTAATAGGAGACCCGTAGATAGTTGCTAACCAACTAAATACTTTAATTCCCGTTGGGATTGCAATAATCATTGTTGCTGATGTAAAGTAAGCTCGAGTATCTACATCCATACCTACTGTAAATATATGATGGGCTCATACAATAAATCCGAGTAGACCAATAGATAATATTGCGTAAATTATACCCAAGGCTCCAAAAATTTCTTTTTTGAAAGAGTGGTGAGAAACAATATGTGAAATAATACCAAAGGCTGGTAGAATTAAAATATATACTTCGGGATGACCAAAGAATCAAAATAGGTGTTGATATAAAATAGGATCTCCTCCCCCCCTTGGGTCAAAAAAGGTTGTATTAAAATTTCGGTCAGTTAAGAGTATAGTAATAGCTCCTGCTAAAACAGGTAATGATAGTAGTAAAAGGATGGCAGTAATAAAGACAGATCATGCAAACAAGGGTAGTCGTTCTATTTGGAGACCTTCTCATCGTATATTTAAAATAGTGGTAATAAAGTTAATTGCTCCCAAAATAGAGGAAACACCAGCCAGATGTAAGGAGAAAATAGCTAAATCAACTGAAGGGCCTGCATGGGATAAGTTACTAGATAAAGGAGGGTAGACAGTTCAGCCTGTTCCTGCTCCTCTTTCTACAGCGGAAGAAGCTAGTAGAAGGGTTAGAGAAGGAGGAAGAAGCCAAAATCTCATGTTGTTTATACGTGGAAAAGCTATATCTGGGGCTCCTAATATTAAGGGAACTAGTCAGTTACCAAATCCTCCAATTATAATAGGTATAACTAAGAAGAAAATTATAATGAAACCGTGTGCAGTGACCACCACGTTATATAGTTGATCATCATTTAGTAGCGATCCGGGTTGACCTAGTTCGGTACGGATTATTAGTCTTAGAGAAGTTCCTAATAGTCCTGCTCAAATACCGAAAATAAAATAGAGAGTACCAATGTCTTTATGGTTTGTAGAAAATAGTCATCGCATAATTAGGAGTAAATTGTTATTACGTTATATAAATTGGTAGATAGATTTATTTTATTCAGTTTAAAGATCCTTGATTTCATTCGTGGAATAGGCCTAATAATAGAATAAGCAAAAAAATAATAGAGCTGGTTAAAGGTCAATGAGTATTTGCTTTTATAATATTTATCGTTAATGGTATCAATAAGATAATTTCTACATCAAAAATTAGAAAAATCACTGCTAAAAGAAAGAAACGTATAGAAAAGGGGGCTCGAGTATGGATTGAGGGGTCAAAACCACATTCAAAAGGGGAATTTTTTTCACGATCCATGTAAGAACGTTTATTAATTGTTAGACCTAGTAGTAATAAGACTAAATTAACGATAAGTAGGATAGTTAGATAGATAATAATAGTTACCATAAACACAGAAGGAAAACCTTATAATTTATAACATCAATATAATCCGTTCATTCCGGCGCAGTGTCGGCCAGTGAAGTAATAGAAATTACAATTTTTTAATTAACAGTTAAATGCCTCTTGTTTGGCTTTTCACTGCCTAGTTTTGGTATTAAAGATAAAGTCTTACTTTATGATTGCAAATCATATCTTCTATAAAATAAAGTATAATACCAAGTATAAAAGCAATAGATGAATCAATTGTAGTTTATGATCCCCATCAGTAAATACATGTGTAGAGGATTAATCATACGACGTCTACAAAGTGTCAATATCAGGCTGCAGCTTCAAATCCAAAATGGTGGTTTGTGGAGAAGTGGTGATATAAAATTCGAACAAGACAGGTAAATAGAAATAGCGAACCAATTATGACATGTAGTCCGTGGAACCCTGTAGCTACAAAGAATGTAGCTCCATAAATGCTGTCAGAAATAGAGAATGAGGTTTCTAAATATTCTTGTGCTTGTAGGACTGTAAAGTATACTCCTAAAATAATAGTAAGGGTTATAGATTGAGTAGCTTCTTTGTGGTCACCTCCTATTAGGGCATGGTGGGCTCAAGTTACTGTAACCCCGGAGGCTAGAAGAATAGCAGTGTTAAGTAAAGGAACTTGAAAGGGGTTTAGGGGATGGATATAGATAGGAGGTCAACAGGCACCTACTTCTGTGTTCGGTGCTAATCTTCTATGAAAGTATGCTCAGAAAAAAGCAAAAAAAAAGCAAACTTCTGACGTAATAAATAGAATTATACCTATACGTATTCCCATGGAAACTTTTATAGTGTGATAACCTTGAAATGTACTTTCTCGTACGATGTCTCGCCATCACTGGAATATAGTTATTAAGATTAAAAATAAGCCGAAGCATATTGTAATAATACCGTGGTTATGAAATCATGCAGTTAATCCGAGGGTTAAGAATATGGCGCCTAAGGATCCTGTGAGAGGTCAAGGACTAAATTCTACAAGGTGAAAAGGATTTCGAGTCAT